TTGCCTAAAATGTATGATCCCATTTTGAATGGGTTATATCGGGGAACAATCAAAAAAAAAATTTCACCTTCAATCATAAATAAAATTTCGTTAGAAAATTTCATAGAGACAATGGAAATTAATAAGATTCATAGTCTCCTTCTTCCTGATACTGATTACCAAGAGGTTGAACAGAAAATAGACCGATTTGATAAAAAAACTTTTTCAACGGAAAATCGTCATTTATTTACTTTAATCAGTAAATTCGATAGAGAATCGGGATCGAGTTTAAATTGGAAGGGCCTCTCTTTATTTTCAGAAAAAGAACAAGGAAGGATTGGTTCAGAAAAAAGAGCCAAATTTTACAAATTTTTATTGAATACAATTCTAACTAGCCCTAATGGTCAAAAAACAAAACAAAAATTTGTAATAAAAGAAATCAGTAAAAAAGTCCCTAGATGGTCATACAAACTTATTACCGAATTGGAATTCCTGTCGGGCGCAGCTCATGAAGGCCTACCGTTGGATTATCATATACGTTCAAGAAAAAGGGATCATGTAATAATTTATAGGCCTACTAAACGTAGTCGCAAAGCAAGTGTCAAAAACTGGGTGTATATTAGAGACTATTCGGAAGAATCAGATTTTCGTCGAGAATTCATCAAAGGTTCTATGCGTGTTCAAAGGCGTAAAACTTTTATTTCGAAATTGTTTCAAGCAAATGCGCATTCCCCCCTTTTTTTGGACAGAATAAAAAAATCCCCCCTTTTTTCTTTTAATATCCCTGAACAGATGAAATTTTTTTTTAGAAATTGGATGGGTAAAGGATCAGAATTTAAAGATTATACAGAGGAACAAAAAAAAAAACAAAAGGAAGAAGAAGAGAACAAAATAAAGGAAAAAACGTGGATAAAAATCGCGGAAGCCTGGGATTTTGTTCCATATCCACAAGCAACAAGAAGTTTAATTTTAATAATTCAATCTATTTTTAGAAAATATATTTTATTACCTTCATTGATAATAGTTAAAAATATTGGGCGTATTTTATTATCTCAACCCCCTGAGTGGGCTGAGGACTTCGATGAGTGGAATAGAGAAAAGCATATTATATGTACCTATAACGGTGTTCAAGTATCAGAACTCGAACTTCCCAGAAATTGGTTTAAAGATGGTATTCAGATAAAAATAGTATTTCCTTTTTATTTGAAACCTTGGCACAGATCTAAATTGAGGCCCTATTTTTCTTCTTATAAAGATCTAAAGAAAGAACAACAAAAGTTTTCTTTTTTAACGGCTTGGGGAACGCAAACTACCCTTCCTTTTGGTTCTGTCCCCCCCAAAACTTCCTTTTTTAAGCCTATTTTTAAAGAACTAAAAAAAAAAATTATAAAAACGAAAAATAATCATTTTCGAGTTATAAGCGTTTTAAAAGAAAGAACAAAAAATTTTCTACAAGATTCAAAAGAACCAAAAAGAGTGGTTATCAAAAACGTTTTATTTCTGTTTATAAAAAAAATAAAAAAAGAACTCTTAAAAGTACATCCAACTCGATTATTTATATTGAGAAAGGTGTATGAACCCGGCGAAACTAACCAAAAAAAAGATTCTATAATTAGGAATCAGATAATTCACGACTCGTTTATAAAAATAAAATCTACAGATAATACAAATTATTCACTGAGAGAAAAAAAAATTAAAAATCTGGCTGATAGAACAAGCACAATCAGAAAGAAAACAAAGAGTCTTACAAAAGAAAAAAACAGCAACGCCAAGAAAAGAAGTAGTCCTAACAAAACAAGTTATAATGGAAAAGAAAAATCACCAAATTTTTTTTTGAAAATATTAAAAATAAAAAAAAGAAGAAATCGATTAATCTATAAATTAGATTTGTTTATAAAAATTTTCATTAAAAGAATATACATGGATATCTTTCTATGTATCATTCATATTGCCAGAATTCCTACACAACTAGTTCTTGAATCAAGAAATTTTTGTTTTGATAAATACATTTACAATAATAAAACAAACCAAGAAATAAAAAAAAACAAAAAAGAAATTAACTTTATTTCGACTCTAAAAAGTGAACTTTACAATATTAAGAATAGTAAGAGGAATTCACATCTTTTTTTTGACTTATTCTCTTTATCACAAGCATATGTATTTTACAAATTATCACAAACCCAAGTTATTAATTTGTATAAGTTAAGATATATTTTTGAGTATCATGGAACTCCCGTTTTTCTTAAGACTGCAATAAAAAATTATTTTGTAACACAAGGAATATTTCATTCCGAATTAAGACATACAAAACTTTCAAGTTCTGAAACGAATCAATGGAAAAACTGGTTAAGAGGTCATTATCAATACAATTTATCTCAGATTAGATGGTTTGAATTAATACCACAAAAATGGCGAACTACAATAAATGAAGGTGGTATTACCCAAAATAAAGATTTAACAAAATGGAATTCGTATGAAAAAGATCTATTACTTTATCACAAAAAGAAAAAGGATTTTAAAGTATATCCATTACCAAACCAAAAAGATAATTTTACAAAATACTATATATATAATCTTTTATCATATAAATCTATTAATTCTGAAATTAAGAAGTCCTCATATATTATTTATGGATCACCATCAGAATTAAATAACAACCAAAAAATTACTTTTAATTACAACAATTCTAAACAAAATTTATTTGAAAGCCTGGAGGAAATTCCTATCAATCATTATCTAGAAAAGGGCGATATTATGTATATGCAAAAAAATCCAGATAGAAAATATTTTGATTGGACAATTCTCAATTTTTTTCTAAGACAAAAAATAGATATTGAGGCCTGGACCAAAATGGATTATAGCAGTAATATAAATACTAAGCTTGCAAGTAAGAATTACCAAAAAATTGAGAAAATGGATAAAAACGATATTTTTTATCTGATGATTCATCAAGATTTAGAAATAAATCCAATCAATGACAAGAAACTCTTTTTTGATTGGATGGAAATGAATGAAGAAATCCTAAACCCAATATCGACAAATATGAAACTTCCGTTCTTCCCAGAATTTGTGCCACTTTATAATGTATACAAAATAAAACCATGGATTATACCAAGCAAATTACTTCTTTTAAATTTAAATAAAAAGAAAAACATCAATGAAAAGAAAAAATTCCATTTTTTTAGACCATCAAATGAAAAAAGATATTCTGAATTAATGAATCGAAATCAAGAAGAAAAAGAACCCGCGGGCCGAAGAGGCCTTGGATCATATTCACAAAACCAAGATAAAATGAAAAAACAATATAAGATCCGAAATAAAATGAGACCAGAAATAATTTTCTTACGGAAACACTATTTGCTTTTTCAATGGATAATAGACGATGGTTTAATTCCGAATTTAACTGAAAGAATGATCAATAATATCAAGATATATTGTTACTTGCTTGGACTGATAAATCCAAGAGATACTACTATATCGTCTATTCAAAGGAAAGAAATAAATCTGGATATAATGGTGATTCGAAAAAAATTGACTCCTATGGAATTGAATAAAAAGGGGATATTTTTTATCGATCCCATTCGTTTGTCTGTAAAAAACGACGGATACTTTATTATATATCAAACCGTAGGTATATCGTTGGTTCATAAAAGTAAGTACCAAACTCCTCAAAGATATCGAGAACAAAGATATATCAATAAAAATAAATTGGATGAATCTATCCCAAGATATCAAATAATAATTCGAAAGAGAGACAAAAAACATTATGATTTTATCGTTCCTGAAAAGATTTTATCATCTAGACGTCGTAGAGAATTGAGAATTATAATTTCTTTCAACTCAAAGAATTCAAAGAATATAAATAGTGTGGATGTGGATAAAAATCGAGTATTTTGTAACAAAAAGAACATAAAAAACAGGAATCCTTTTTTGTATCAAAAAAAGCATCTTGATATAGATAAAAATGAATTAATTAAATTAAAGTTATTTCTTTGGCCTAATTATCGATTAGAAGACTTAGCTTGTATAAATAGATATTGGTTTAATACCAATAATGGAAGCCGTTTTAGTTTGTTAAGAATATATCCACAATTAAAAATTGTTTGATGGTACATTTTTCCTATATATTCTGTACCATATAGAAAAGCAAACAGATGCACATATGCCCTGTCTTACGTCCCAATCTAATATTAGATCTTTTTTATTTAATACTAAGTCAATTTGTTTGGATAAAATCTATAAAATAAACGAATATATGGAATATTCCGAATTTTCGGTCTAAATTATTTGACGTTGTAAGTGTAAAAACGTACCATCTACTTTTTTATCCTTGTCCAACTAAAATTAAAATTCTTGTGTATACTAATTACTACATTAAAATGACTAATATTATTATTACTGATCAAATAATATATTTTATATGTAAATTAAAGGGTAGAAGGAGCTTTTTTTATGATAAAAAATCCATTCAGTGCAATTATTTTGAAAGAGGAAAACGAAGACAACAAGGGGTCTGTTGAATTTCAAGTAGTGAGTTTCACCAATAGGATACGGAGACTTACTTCACATTTGGAATTGCACAAAAAAGACTATTTATCTCAGAGAGGTCTGCGTAAAATTCTAGGAAAACGTCAACGGCTGCTCGCCTATTTGTCAAAAAAAAATAGAGTACGTTATAAAGAATTAATCGGACAGTTGGAGATTCGAGAAACAAAAAATCATTAATTTGAAGAGTCATTTTGAATTTTCGCTTAAATTTTGATGAACCTCTTTTCGCTTTCAGCAATTCATGGAAGAATGAATCGGGAAAAAACCTATGACTGCACCAGCTACACGAAATGACCTTATGATAGTCAATATGGGCCCTCAGCACCCATCAATGCACGGTGTTCTTCGACTCATTGTTACTCTAGATGGTGAAGATGTTATTGACTGTGAACCGATATTGGGTTATTTACATAGAGGAATGGAAAAAATTGCGGAAAACCGAACAATTATACAATATTTACCTTATGTAACACGTTGGGATTATTTAGCTACTATGTTCACTGAAGCAATAACTGTAAATGCACCAGAGCAGTTAGGCAATATTCAAGTGCCTAAAAGGGCCAGCTATATCAGAGTCATTATGTTAGAGTTAAGTCGTATAGCTTCGCATTTGTTATGGCTTGGCCCTTTTATGGCAGATATTGGCGCACAGACCCCCTTCTTCTATATTTTTCGAGAAAGAGAATTGATATATGACCTATTCGAAGCTGTTACCGGTATGCGAATGATGCATAATTATTTTCGTATTGGAGGAGTCGCTGCTGATTTACCTTATGGCTGGGTAGATAAATGTTTGGATTTTTGTGATTATTTTTTAACAAGAGTTACTGAATATCAAAGACTTATTACACGGAATCCTGTTTTTTTAGAGCGAGTTGAGGGAGTAGGCATTATTGGCGGAGAGGAGGCAATTAATTGGGGTTTATCGGGACCAATGCTACGAGCTTCCGGAATACAATGGGATCTTAGAAAGGTTGATCATTATGAGTCTTACGATGAATTTGATTGGGGAGTTCAATGGCAAAAGGAAGGGGATTCATTAGCTCGTTATTTAGTACGAATCGGTGAAATGACAGAATCCATAAAAATTATTCAACAGGCTTTAGAAGGAATTCCGGGGGGGCCCTATGAGAATTTAGAAATCCGGCGCTTTGATAAAGTATGGGATCCCGAATGGAATGATTTTGACTATCGATTTATCAGTAAAAAACCTTCTCCTACTTTTGAATTGTCAAAACAAGAACTTTATGTGAGAGTCGAAGCCCCAAAAGGAGAATTAGGAATTTTTCTGATAGGAGATAAGGGTGTTTTTCCTTGGAGATGGAAAATCCGACCACCGGGTTTTATCAATTTGCAAATCCTTCCTCAATTAGTTAAAAGAATGAAATTGGCTGATATTATGACAATACTAGGTAGCATAGATATCATTATGGGAGAAGTTGATCGTTAAAATGATAATAGATACAACAGAAGTACAAGCTATCAATTCTTTTTTTAGATTGGAATCCTTAAAAGAGGTATATGAGATCATATGGATGCTTGTCCCTATTTTTACTCCTGTATTAGGAATCACAATAGGTGTACTAGTAATTGTTTGGTTAGAAAGAGAAATATCTGCGGGGATACAACAACGTATTGGCCCTGAATACGCCGGGCCTTTGGGAATTCTTCAAGCTTTAGCAGATGGTACAAAATTACTTTTCAAAGAGAATCTTCTTCCATCAAGAGGAGATACTCGTTTATTCAGTATCGGACCATCCATAGCAGTCACATCAATTCTACTAAGTTCTTTAGTAATTCCTTTTGGATATCGCCTTGTTCTAGCCGATTTAAGTATCGGTGTTTTTTTATGGATTGCCATTTCAAGTATTGCTCCCGTGGGCCTTCTTATGTCAGGTTATGGATCAAATAATAAATATTCCTTTTTAGGTGGTTTACGGGCTGCTGCTCAATCAATTAGTTATGAAATACCATTAACTCTATGTGTGTTATCAATATCTCTACGTGTGATTCGTTAAGACATAAAATTGTCTCTATGTCTTTTCTTTCTAGGAAGGAAATTTCATGGGTTGAATATACCTTTTTATTTTTTATTCATCATTCGGGTTGATGAACTAAACCAGATAGTTATATGAGTGAAAAAAACAGTTTCTTACTTTGCAGTAAAAAGATTCAGTCTCATTTCCTATGTACAAGTGTTAAGTGAAAGTAAACATAAGCATTATATACTATACTATTTACCCCAAGATTGAGTGATTAGTCATCATGACTTGAAGCGGGTTCAAAAGGAGCAACTATCTAGGGATTTTACTAGCTATTAACAGACATGTATTACCCTAATGAGCGGGGGGGTCCTTGTGACCAAAAAGGGTGGATAGTTAGGAACACCAAGGTACACAAAGGATTCGTAATAGAGATTATGTAAGTTATTCAACAGGATTTTTCTGTTCATACTGCATAGCATAAAAGGGATTCTAATTGGGGCTTTATGTTGGTAGAAATGATGAAGGAGTACTCCCCACGATTCCGATCCAGAGTATTTTCCTATCCACCGATTAAGTAAATAACTATCAAGAACGAAGTAATCCTTTACTTAAAGTACCTTTTTATGAGAAAGGAGAATAGGAACAAAAAAATAAACTCGAAAGAATTAACTTGCACTACAAAAAAGATCTTTTTTAGAGAGTTTTAGAGAGATAGAATCTTTGTAATGTTTCGTGAACTAATGCAATGTATCTTTTTTTTCGTAATCAAAAATGCTAGGTTGAAATATTTATTGAGATTTCTACAAAAAACTTTTTATTTAAAGGTTAAGTTATTACTCAACAAAAAATTTAAAATTTTTAAAAGATAAGATCAATTCAGAAGCACTTTATAATAAAAAATAATAGATAGCAGACAGAATTCCATTGTCTAATTGGGGACCTTGTGATAGATTTGGATTCTATCCTACAAAACATATCAAGATAAAAA